AAAATAATTTTTTTTTAGTTAAATTTTAATTTTAAAATTTAGAAAATTTTTAAAGGTTGAAAGAAAATGTATCTTGAGAGTTCAAAAATTTTGAAACTGATTATATGGACTTTAATTAATAATTTAAAAAATTTTTTTTTGTAAGAAAATGTATTTTATCAAAATTTTTATTACTATAATTTATTAATTTTATTAAAATATATTTATTTTATTAATTTTATTAATTCATTATATTATTTAATATTTTATTTTTAACTTTTAAATTTTTAATAATATTATGTTTAAAATAATTTTTTTTTAGTTAAATTTTAATTTTAAAATTTAGAAAATTTTTAAAGGTTGAAAGAAAATGTATCTTGAGAGTTCAAAAATTTTGAAACTGATTATATGGACTTTAATTAATAATTTAAAAAATTTTTTTTTGTAAGAAAATGTATTTTATTAAAATTTTTATTTTATTAATTTAATATTTATTTTTATTATTAAATTTTTAATAATTTATATTATATAATATGTAAATTACCTTTCTTTCAATTTATTTAATATTATATTTAATAGTTATATTTATAATATATTAATACTATATTTATTTATTTAATTTATTAAATTATTTTATATTTATTAAATTATTTATTAATATATTATAAATATAAAGTTTTATTTTGGCTTATAATTTTATTATTAATTTAATTTATATGTAAATTTTTGTGTAAAATTTTGGTTATTTAAATAATAATTTAATTTTATTATTTTCGCAATAATTAGTATTATTAATTAAAGAAATTTTGAAATAGTAATATTAAAAAGTATTGACTAAATTTGTGCCAGCAGTCGCGGTTATACAAATAATGCAAATAATTTTTATTAGATAAAGTTAAATTAAAATTTAATTAATTATAATTTAATTTATTAGGTGAAATTTTAAATTTTAAAAAATTTTTATTATATTAATTGAAGCTTAGAAACTTTTATAATAAACTAGGATTAGATACCCTATTATTTAAAGTGTAAATATAAAATTTTAGGTAGTAATAGATATGTTCTTGAAACTTAAAAAATTTGGCGGTATTTTAGTCTATTCAGAGGAACCTGTTTTGTAATTGATAATCCACATTGGACCTTACTTAAATTTGTTATCAGTTTATATACCGTTGTTATTAGAATATTTTATAAGAATGATAATTTTCATAATTTTAAAAATTAAAGTATATCAGATCAAGGTGTAGCTTATATTTAAGTAAAAATGGGTTACAATAAAATTATTTATACGAATATAAATTTGAAATATTTATTGAAGGTGGATTTGATAGTAAAATTATATAGATTAATAATTTGATTTTAGCTCTAAAATATGTACATATCGCCCGTCACTCTTACTATTAAGATAAGATAAGTCGTAACATAGTAGATGTACTGGAAAGTGTATCTAGAATGCAATTTAAAGCTTATTAAGTAAAGTATTTCATTTACATTGAAAAGATTTTTGTGCAAATCAATATAAATTGATTAAATTTTATTTATTTATTTATTTTTAAAAAAAAATATTTTATTAAAAATAATTATAAAATTATTTGTTTTAGTATTTAATAAAGAAAAAATAATATTAATAATAGTTTAATAGTATTGTAAAAGAAAATTGAAATAAATTGAAAAATTTTTATTATAAAAGAAAATTTTATTTATTGTACCTTGTGTATCAGGGTTTATTAAAAAAAGATTAATTATTTAATTTTCTCGATTTTAAAAGAGTTAATATATTATTTAAGTTAATGTAATAAAATTATTTATAATAATATATTTGAAATGAAATGTTATTCGTTTTTAAAGGTATCTAGTTCTTTAAGAAATAAATTAAATTTAGAAATTTTATATTATTTAATTAAATATATTAATTAAATAATTATTTAATTTTAATATTTTATGGGATAAGCTATAAAATAAATTTTTAAAAATTTATGAATAAATTAATAAATATAAGCTTAGAAATGGTTATTATTAATAAAAGTGTTATAATTTATTTTATATTAATTATTATTTATTTTAATTTTAAATATATATTAAAGTATTTATTTTAATTTTATAAATAAAAAAATAATGATAAAATTAGTATAAAAATTTGTATTAATATTTATAGTTGATAAGTTTTTATAAAGAATTCGGCAAAATAATATTCGCCTGTTTAACAAAAACATGTCTTTTTGAATTTATAAAAAGTCTAACCTGCCCACTGAATTTTTTTAAATGGCCGCAGTATTTTAACTGTGCAAAGGTAGCATAATCATTAGTCTTTTAATTAAAGGCTAGAATGAATGGTTGAACGAAATATTAACTGTTTCATAAAAATTTTTATTAAAATTTTATTTTTTAGTTAAAAAGCTAAAATTTATTTAAAAGACGAGAAGACCCTATAAATCTTTATATTTAAATTATAATAATTTTTTAGATTTATTTTATTATTATAATTAATAATATTTTATTGGGGTGATATTAAAATTTAATAAACTTTTAATAAAAAATTATCATTTATTTATGAATAATTGATCCGTTAATAACGATTAAAAAATCAAGTTACTTTAGGGATAACAGCGTAATTTTTTTGGAGAGTTCTTATCGATAAAAAAGATTGCGACCTCGATGTTGGATTAAGAAATAATTTTAGGTGTAGTAGCTTAAACTTTAAGTCTGTTCGACTTTTAAATTCTTACATGATCTGAGTTCAAACCGGTGTAAGCCAGGTTGGTTTCTATCTTTAAAAAATTAAAATATTTCAGTACGAAAGGACCTAATATTTGGTAAATAATTATTTTTATAATGAATATAATTAAATTTAAACTATTTTGGCAGATTAGTGCAATAAATTTAGAATTTATTTATGTAATTTTATTACAAATAGTACTTGTTTTTTATAGAAATTTTATTATTTATTATTAGAAGATTAGTATTAATTATTTTTGTACTAGTAAGAGTAGCTTTTTTTACTCTTTTAGAACGAAAAGTTTTAGGATATATTCAGGTTCGAAAAGGTCCTAATAAGGTTGGAATTATAGGAATTCCTCAACCTTTTTGTGATGCAATTAAATTATTTACTAAAGAACAAACTTATCCTTTATTATCTAATTATATTTCTTATTATTTTTCACCTATTTTTTCTTTATTTTTATCTTTATTAATTTGAATATGTATACCTATTTTTATAAAATTATTTTCTTTTAATTTAGGTTTATTATTTTTTCTTTGTTGTACTAGTTTAGGTGTATATTCTATTATAATTGCTGGTTGATCTTCTAATTCTAATTATGCTTTATTAGGTGGATTACGTTCTGTTGCTCAAAGAATTTCTTATGAAGTAAGATTAGCTTTAATTTTATTAAGCTTTATTTTTTTAATTGGAGGATATAATATATTAATATTTTATAAATTTCAATTATATATTTGATTTTTGTTAATTATATTTCCTGTAGCTTTAGTTTGATTTAGAATTTCTTTAGCTGAAACTAATCGTACACCTTTTGATTTTGCTGAAGGTGAATCAGAATTAGTTTCAGGATTTAATGTTGAATATAGTAGTGGGGGATTTGCTTTAATTTTTTTAGCTGAATATGCAAGAATTTTATTTATAAGTATATTATTTTGTGTAATATTTTTAGGTAGTGATGTTTTTTCTTTTTTATTTTATATAAAATTAGTATTAATTTCTTTTTCTTTTATTTGAATTCGTGGAACTTTACCTCGTTTTCGTTATGATAAATTAATATATTTAGCTTGAAAGAGTTTTTTACCATTTTCATTAAATTTTTTATTATTTATTATTGGTATAAAAATTTTATTTATCTATTTAATTTAGTTAATTTATTTTAGTAAAGTTAATAGAAAATAATATTTCTATTTTATGTTTTCAAAACATATACTTATTCAAGTTCATTAACTAATTAGTTTAATAAATTATCTCATCATTTATTTATTAATGGATTGATTATATAATATAAAAAATATAGTAAAGTTAAAATTTGTCCTATAATAATATAAGGTTCTTCAACTGGTCGTGCACCAATTCATGTTAATAAAATTACTGTTATTACTATTATTCAAAATATGATTTGATTAATTGGATAAAATTGAATTCCTCGAAATTTTCTTAAGTGATAAAAAGGTAAAATAGCTAAAATAGCAATTGATAAAACTAAAGCAATTACTCCTCCTAATTTATTAGGAATTGATCGTAAAATTGCATATGCAAATAAAAAATATCATTCTGGTTGAATATGAATTGGAGTAATTAATGGATTAGCTGGAATAAAATTATCAGGATCTCCTAGTAAATAAGGATTAATTAAAACTAATAAAATTAATAATGTTAATATAATAATAAATCCAACAATATCTTTATATGTAAAATAAGGATGAAAAGGAATTTTATCAATATTAGAATTTAATCCTATTGGATTATTTGATCCTGTCTCATGTAAAAATAAAATATGAATTATTGTTATTGCTAAAACAATAAATGGAAGAATAAAATGAAATGTAAAAAATCGAGTTAATGTTGCATTATCAACAGCGAATCCTCCTCATACTCATTGAACTAAATCAATTCCTAAATAAGGAATAGCAGATAATAAATTAGTAATAACTGTAGCTCCTCAAAATGATATTTGTCCTCATGGTAGAACATATCCTATAAATGCTGTTCCTATTACTAAAAATAAAATAATTACTCCAATTATTCAAGTTGATATAAATAAATAAGAACCATAATAAATTCCTCGTCCTACATGTAAATAAATACAAATAAAGAAAGATGATGCTCCATTAGCATGTATAGTTCGTAATAATCATCCATAATTTACATCTCGGCAAATATGATTAATACTGTTAAAAGCTAAATTAATATCTGCTGTATAATGTATAGCTAGAAATAATCCAGTAATAATTTGGATTATTAAACATAAAAATAATAATGATCCAAAATTTCATCAAGTAGAAATATTAATAGGAGCTGGTAAATCAATTAAAGCATTATTAATAATTTGTAAAATTGGGTTTTTAATTCGTAAAGGTTTATTCATTAGTTATATATTGGTCGTAAAGGTCCCTTAAATAATTTAGTAATTTTTACTACAGCAATTAATGTAATTAATAAATAATTTATTAATAAAATTGTTATTAAATTAGTTGAATAATTATATAATTTATTTAAAGATAATGTATTTTCTGAAATAAATGAATCTATATTATTAATATTTTTTATTTCTAAATTTATATATTGTATTAATAAATTTTTATCTAAAATAATTATTATTATTATTATTAATAAAAAAATTAATATAGAAATAAATATTAATTTAATTGAGAGAGAAAATAATTCATTTGATGCTAATGAAGTTACATAAATAAATAAAACTAATATTCCTCCAAGGAATACTAAAAATAAAATATAAGAAAATCAAAAGGTTTTAGTTATTAATCCTGTAGTAATAGAAATTAATATTGTTTGAATTAATAATGTTAATCCTATTGCTAATGGATGTTTTATATTTATAAAAATAAAATTAAAAATAAGTATAATGGATATTAAAGTTCATTGAATAATATCAAGAGATAGTTTAATTAAAATATTAATTTTGGAGATTAATGATAAAGAATTTCTTTTTTCTTGAAATTTTAAAAGATTTTATCTTATTTTTGGTATACAAGACCAATGTTTTTATTAAACTATTAAAACTAATGATAACAAATTTAAATTTAATTTTATCAAGTATTTTATTTATTATAGGATTATTTTCTTTTGTTTTAAATTGTAAACATCTATTATCAATATTATTAAGATTGGAATATATTGTATTAAGTTTATTTTTAGTATTATTTATTTATTTAAATATAATAAATTATGAATTTTATTTTAGAATAATATTTTTAACTTTTAGTGTCTGTGAAGGAACTTTAGGAATTTCAATTTTAGTTTCAATAATTCGTACACATGGAAATGATTATTTTCAGAGATTTAATGTTTTACAATGTTAAAAATTATTATTAGAATTTTATTTTTATTTCCTTTATGTTTGATATATAATAGTTATTGAATGGTTCAAAATTTTTTATTTATATTAAGTTTTATATTTATTTTAATAAATATATATAGAAATTATTTTATATCTATTTCTTATTTATTTGGTTGTGATATAATTTCTTATGGATTAATTTTATTAAGTTTATGAATTATTTCTTTAATATTAATAGCAAGTGAATCTATTTATAAATTAAATAATTATGTAAATTTATTTTTGATTAATATTATTATATTATTAATTTTATTAGTATTAACTTTTAGAAGAATAAATTTATTTATATTTTATATATTTTTTGAAAGAAGATTAATTCCAACTTTATTTTTAATTTTAGGTTGAGGATATCAACCTGAGCGTTTACAGGCTGGTATTTATTTATTATTTTATACATTATTTGTATCTTTACCTATATTAATTGGAATTTTTTATCTATATAAAGTTACTGGAACAATAAATTTTTATTTATTAAATAATTATATATTTAATTATGAATTTCTTTATTTTTCTTTAATTATATCATTTTTAGTAAAAATACCTATATTTTTAGTACATATTTGATTACCTAAGGCTCATGTAGAAGCTCCTGTTTCTGGTTCAATAATTTTAGCTGGAATTATATTAAAATTAGGAGGTTATGGATTGTTACGAATTTTTTGTTTTATTCAATCAATAGGTTTAAAATTTAATTTTATTTGGATTAGAATTAGATTAGTTGGAGGACTATTAGTAAGATTAATTTGTTTACGTCAAACTGATTTAAAAGCATTAATTGCTTATTCTTCTGTTGCTCATATAGGAATTGTTTTATCTGGTTTAATAACAATAAATTATATAGGAATTTGTGGTTCTTATACTTTAATAATTGGTCATGGATTATGTTCATCTGGTTTATTTTGTTTAGCTAATATTTCTTATGAACGATTAGGTAGACGAAGTTTATTAATTAATAAAGGATTATTAAATTTTATACCTTCTATATCTTTATGATGATTTTTATTAAGTTCTGTAAATATAGCTGCTCCTCCTTCATTAAATTTATTAGGTGAAATTTCTTTAATTAATAGAATTATTAGTTGATCTTGAATTTCTATATTAATATTATCTTTGTTATCTTTTTTTAGAGCTGCTTATACTTTATATTTATATGCTTATAGACAACATGGAAAAATTTTTTCAGGAGGATATTCTTTTAGAGGAGGATTAATTCGTGAATTTTTACTTTTATTTTTACATTGATTTCCTTTAAATTTATTAATTTTAAAGAGTGAAATATGTATATTATGATTATATTTAAATAGTTTAATAAAAATATTGATTTGTGGTATCAATGATAAGATAAATTCTTTTTAAATTATGAAATATTTATCAATTTGTAAAATTTGGTTTATTAATTTATTTTTTTTTAGTTTATTAATTTTTTTAATAGGGATTTTTTTTATTTTAAATGATTTTGTTATTTTTATTGAATGAGAAGTAATTTCTTTACAATCTATAAGAATTGTTATAACATTATTATTTGATTGAATAAGTTTAATTTTTATATCTTTTGTTTTAATAATTTCTTCATTAGTTATTTTATATAGAAAAGAATATATAAGAGAAGATTATAAAATTAATCGTTTTATTATATTAGTATTAATATTTGTTAGTTCTATAATATTATTAATTATTAGTCCAAATTTAATTAGAATTTTATTAGGTTGAGATGGTTTAGGTCTTGTTTCTTATTGTTTAGTAATTTATTTTCAAAATGTAAAATCTTATAATGCTGGTATATTAACTGCTTTATCAAATCGAATTGGGGATGTTGCTTTATTATTAGCTATTGCTTGAATATTAAATTATGGTAGCTGAAATTATACTTTTTATTTAGAATTTATAAAAAATGATTTTGAAATAATAATAGTAGGTTTATTAGTAATATTAGCTAGAATAACTAAAAGTGCTCAAATTCCTTTTTCTTCTTGATTACCTGCTGCTATAGCTGCTCCTACTCCTGTTTCAGCTTTAGTTCATTCATCAACTTTAGTAACAGCAGGTATTTATTTATTAATTCGTTTTAATATTTTATTAAATTTTTCATGGATAGGTAATTTATTATTATTATTATCTGGATTAACTATATTTATATCTGGATTAGGAGCAAATTATGAATTTGATTTAAAGAAAATTATTGCTTTATCTACTTTGAGTCAATTAGGATTAATAATAAGAATTCTTTCAATAGGATTTTATAATTTAGCTTTTTTTCATTTATTAACTCATGCTTTATTTAAAGCATTATTATTTATATGTGCAGGGTCAATTATTCATAATATAAATAATACTCAAGATATTCGATTAATAGGAAGTTTAAGTTTAATAATACCTTTAACTTCATCTTGTTTTAATGTTGCTAATTTAGCTTTATGTGGAATACCTTTTTTATCTGGATTTTATTCTAAGGATTTAATATTAGAAATAGTATCTTTTTCATATGTAAATTACCTTTCTTTTTTTTTTTTTTTTTTTTCAACTGGATTAACTGTATGTTATTCATTTCGTTTAGTCTTTTATACTATAACTAGTGAATCTAATTTTTCTGCTTTAAATATATTAAGAGATGAAAGTTGAATTATATTAAAAAGTATATTAGGTTTATTAATTTTAAGAATTTTCGGAGGTAGAATACTTAGATGATTAATTTTTCCAAGTCCTTATGTATTAGTACTTCCTATATATATAAAATTATTAACTTTATTAATTTGTATTATGGGAGGATTTTGTGGTTATTTAATTTCTAAAATTTCTTTATTTTTTTTTAATAAAGCAATAAATATATATAATGTTTCTAATTTTTTAGGTTCTATATGATTTATACCTTATATTTCTACTTATGGATTAATTAATTATTCTTTAATTATAGGAAAAATAGTTGTTAAAATTTTTGATCAAGGATGATCTGAATATTTTGGTGGTCAACAACTTTATTATAATTTAATTAAAAATTCTCAGTTAAATCAAATACTACAGAATAATGATTTAAAAATTTATTTATTAAGTTTTGTATTTTGAGTTATAATTTTATATATTATTATAATTTTTTTATGTTCAAATAGCTTATAATTTAGAGTATAACATTGAAGATGTTAGGGAGATTTTAAAATCTTTGAATATTTTATTAATTATTTTATTAATTATATTAATAATTAATTTTAGTAATTTATAAAAAAACAATTTTTTAATTTTACAATGAAAATGTAATGTTTTTATTAAACTATATAAATAATATACATATATATACATATATATATATATATATATATATATATAGAAGTATAAATGGAATTTAACCATTAAAAGAAAAAAGTTAGCAGCTTTTACTTGAACATCATACTTCTTTAATTGGAATTTTTATTCAATTTTATCATTAACAGTGATATACCTCTTTTTGGTTTCAATTAATAAAATAAGGGTAAAATTACCTAAGATTAGGTCGAAACTAATTGCAATATATCGCTTCATATTTAAGTAAGGTAAATTGATATAAAATCAATACTTTTTGAATGCAAATCAAATGTTATTATTAACTATAACCCTAGTTAGATCAATTTAATATTCCTTGATTTCATTCATGATATAATCCAATTAATAGAATTATAATAAAAATAATAGAGGTAATTGTTCATATTATTAAATTAGAAAATTTAATAATTATAATAATTGGTAAAATTAATGCAATTTCTACATCAAAAATTAAAAAAATAATTGTAATTAAAAAAAATCGTAAAGAAAAGGGAATACGAGATGATGATTTAGGATCAAATCCACATTCAAAGGGTGAAGATTTTTCTCGATCAATTAATGTTTTTTTTGAAATAATAGATGCTAAAAGTATTACTATTTTAGATAGTAATAAAATAATAAAACTAATAATTGTAATGGATAAAATTATCTATACTATTAATAATAGACCATATGATTGGAAGTCAAAAATACTTTTTATACTATATAGATAATTAATAATTATCCTCCTCATCAGTAGATAGAAATATAAAGAAATAATCATACAATATCTACAAAATGTCAATATCAAGCAGCAGCTTCAAATCCAAAATGATGATTTTTTGAAAAATGATTTTTTAAATGTCGTAATAAATTTACTAATAAAAAAGTTGTTCCAATTAAAACATGAATTCCATGAAATCCTGTTGCTATAAAAAAGGTTGATCCAAATACAGAATCAGCAATTGTAAAAGGGGCTTCAATATATTCATAAGCTTGAAGTATAGTGAAATAAATTCCTAATAATACTGTAAAAAATAAACCTTGAGTTGTTTGAGAATAATTATTTTCTATAAGACTATGATGAGCTCAAGTTACAGTAATACCTGAAGTTAATAAAATTACGGTATTTAATAATGGAATTTGAAATGGATTAAAAGGGATAATTCCTATTGGAGGTCAAATTGATCCTAATTCAATAGAAGGAGATAAACTTCTATGAAAAAAAGCTCAAAAGAAAGATACAAAAAATAAAATTTCTGATATAATAAATAAAATTATTCCTCATCGTAATCCTATAATAACTTTATATGTATGTAAACCTTGAAATGTACTTTCTCGTGAAATATCTCGTCATCATTGATAAACAGTTAAAATAATAATAATATTTCCTAATAAAAATAATGAAATATTAAATTGACTAAATCATTTTACAATTCCAGAAACTGTAATTATAGTACCAATTGAGGCTGTTAAAGGTCATGGTCTATAATCAACTAAATGAAATGGGTGATTTGCATGTGTTGACATTAATTTACTTCTCTAGAGTATAAAGTTCTAAGAACAGCAAATACATATGATTGAATAATAGCTACTGCTGATTCTAAAATAAGTAAGGCAATTTGTGTAATAATAAGAATTCTTATTAAAATTATTGATATTGAAGGTCCAGTATTACCTAATAATGTTAATAATATATGTCCGGCAATTATATTTGCTGTTAATCGAACTGCTAATGTTCCTGGTCGAATTATATTACTAATTGTTTCAATACATACTATAAAAGGTATTAAAATTGCTGGAGTTCCTTGTGGAACTAAATGAATAAATATATGTTGAGTATTATTAATTCATCCAAATATTATAAAACATAACCATAATGGTAAAGCTAAAGTAATTGTTAAAGTTAAATGACTAGTTCTTGTAAAAATATATGGAAATAATCCTATAAAATTATTAAATAAAATTATAGAAAATAATGATACGAAAATAAGAGTAGAACCATTAATTCTTATAGGTCCTAAAAGAATTTTAAATTCTTTATGTAAAGTTATTAAAATATTAGTTCAGTAAATATTATATCGAGAAGGTATTAATCAATATGAAGAAGGAATTATTAAAATACCTAAAAATGTTCTTATTCAATTTAATGATAAATTAAAAATACTTGATGAAGGGTCAAATACTGAAAATAAATTTGTTATCATTTTCAATTAATAGAATTAATATATTTAGATTTTTTAATTAATTTTGATTTAGGTATAAGGTTTATAAATAAATAATAATTTATTATATTAAAAATTAAAAATGTAATTGAAAATAAAATAAATAAACTTAATCAACCAATAGGAGCTATTTGAGGAATTAAAAAATATCAATAAATTGATAATTTTAGTTTGACAAACTAATGTTATTAATTTAACTAATTTTTTCATTAGAAGTAATTGCTAATTTACTATAGAGTGGTTTAAGAGACCAATACTTGCTTTCAGTCATCTAATGAATTTATATTATTAGAAATTCATTTAATAAAATAATTAGTTGGAATTCTTTCAATAACAATTGGTATAAAACTATGATTAGCTCCACAGATTTCTGAACATTGACCATAAAATAATCCAGGACGATTAATTATAAAATTAGTTTGATTTAAACGTCCTGGTGTTGCATCAACTTTTACTCCTAAAGATGGAATTGTTCAAGAATGAATGACATCTGCAGCAGTTACAATAATACGAATTTGTGAATTTATTGGTATAATTACTCGATTATCTACATCTAATAATCGAAATCCATCAATAGATAATTCATTAGTAGGAATTATGTATGAATCAAATTCAATATTTATAAAATCTGAATATTCATAAGATCAATATCATTGATGACCAATAGTTTTAAGAGTAATTGAAGGTTCATTAATTTCATCAAGTAAATATAAAAGTCGTAAGGAAGGAAAAGCAATAAATAATAAAATAATAGCAGGTAAAATAGTTCAAATAATTTCAATAGTTTGTCCATGTAATAAATAACGATTTACATATTTATTAAATATTAATATAAATATTAAATATCCTACTAAAGTAGTAGTTATTACTAAAATTAATAATGTATGATCATGAAAAAAAATTAATTGTTCTATTAATGGAGAAGAACTATTTTGTAATCCAAAATTTGCATGTGTTGACATTAAATTTTTATTCTAATAAAAGTAAATTACTTTATATATGAAGCTTAAATTCATTGCACTAATCTGCCATATTAGAAATTAGTTAATATTGGCAATTCGTTATAACTATGTTCAGCCGGTGGTATATTTTGTAATCATTCAATTGATGAATTTAATTGAATAGAAAATAAAACTTGATGTTGATAAGTTATACTTTCTCAAATAATATAAAAAAAAAATAAAATTCCTATTAATGAAATTGTTGAACCAATTGTAGAAATTACATTTCAAGTAGTATATACATCAGGATAATCTGAATATCGTCGAGGTATACCTGCTAATCCTAAAAAGTGTTGAGGAAAAAAGGTTAAATTTACTCCAATAAATATAGTATAGAATTGAATTTTTAAGAAATTTTTATTTATTGTTAATCCTGTAAATAATGGATATCAATGAATAAAACCTGCTATAATAGCAAATACTGCTCCTATAGATAACACATAATGAAAATGTGCTACAACATAATATGTATCATGTAGAATAATATCAAGAGAAGAATTAGCTAGTACAACTCCTGTTAACCCACCTACTGTAAATAAAAAAACGAATCCTATAGATCATAAAGTAGATGGAGAATAATTTAATTGAGTTCCATATAATGTTGCTAATCATCTAAAAATTTTAATTCCAGTAGGAACGGCAATAATTATAGTGGCTGATGTAAAATATGCTCGAGTATCTACATCTATACCTACAGTAAATATATGATGAGCTCATACAATAAATCCTAGTAATCCAATTGCTAATATTGCATAAATTATACCTAAAGCTCCAAAAGTTTCCTTTTTTCCAGATTCTTGACTAATAATATGAGAAATTATACCAAATCCTGGTAAAATTAAAATATAAACTTCAGGATGACCAAAAAATCAAAATAAATGTTGATATAAAATTGGATCTCCTCCTCCTGCAGGATCAAAGAATGAAGTATTAAGATTTCGATCTGTTAATAATATAGTAATAGCTCCTGCTAGTACAGGTAAAGATAATAATAATAATAGAGCTGTAATTACAACAGATCAAACAAATAAAGGTATTCGATCAAATGAAATTCCTGTTGTTCGTATATTAATTACTGTTGTAATAAAATTTACAGCTCCTAGAATTGAGGAAATTCCTGCTAAGTGTAAAGAAAAAATAGTTAAGTCAACAGAAGATCCTATATGGGAGATATTAGATGATAAAGGTGGGTAAATAGTTCATCCTGTACCAGATCCATTTTCAATTATTCTACTTATTAGGAGAAGGGTTAAAGAAGGGGGCAATAATCAGAAACTTATATTATTTATTCGTGGGAAGGCTATATCTGGAGCTCCTAATATTAGTGGAACTAATCAATTTCCAAATCCTCCAATTATAATTGGTATAACTATAAAAAAAATTATAATAAAAGCATGAGCTGTTACAATTACATTATAAATTTGATCATCTCCAATTAATGAACCAGGATGACCTAATTCAGTTCGAATTAAAATACTTAAAGAAGTTCCTACTATTCCAGATCATGCCCCAAAAATAAAATACAAAGTTCCAATATCTTTATGATTAGTTGAAAATAATCATTGTTGCGATTAAATGGCTGAATTTTAGGCAATAAATTGTAAATTTATTTATGAGTAATGATCTCTTTAATCAAAAGCTTTATAGTCAATAATGACATTAGACTGCAATTCTAAAGGAGTAATAAAATTACTAAAGCTTAAAAGATTATTCTTATATTTATAGCTTTGAAGGCTATTAGTTTATTTAACTTAAAGCCTTAAGATATGAAATATAAGGAATAATTTAAAAATAAACCAAATGAAGAAAAGAATGAACAAATTATAATAATTTTTAAATTTATATGATTATATATAGAATTAATTATTCAATTATTTTCAAAATAATTTAGTATAAAAGCTCTATAACATAATCGTATATAAAAATATAAAGTAATTAATGTTATTAGAATTATAAATATTAATAAAAAAAATTGATTATTAATAGATAAAGATTGAATAATAAATCATTTAGGTAAAAATCCTAAAAATGGAGGTAATCCTCCTAAAGATAATAAATTTAAAAATAAAAAGTATTTCAAAATTTTTGAATTAAATAATAATGAGAATAATTGATTAATATGAGAAGTTTTAAATATATTGAATATAAAAATTATACTAAATGTTAAAAATGTATAAAATATAAAGTAAATTATTCATATTATATTTCTATTATATATAGCAGCTAATATTCATCTTAGGTGATTAATTGAAGAATAAGCTATTAATTTTCGTAAAGAGGTTTGATTTAAACCTCCTAAAGCTCCAATTAATCTTGAAATAATAATTCTAATTAATATTAAAGGATTTACAATAATATAAGAAATTAATATTAAAGGAGCAATTTTTTGTCAAGTTATTAAAATTAATGAATTTGATCAGGAAAGTCCTTCTATTACGTTTGGAAATCAAAAGTGGAAAGGAGCAGCTCCTATTTTTAAAAGTAAAGATGAAAAAATAATTATTTCTATAATATTATTAAAATTTACTTTATTATTATAATTTAGGATATATATTATTACTGCAAATAAAAATACTGCTGAAGCTAATGCTTGAGTTAGGAAATACTTTAATGAAGATTCTGTAGATATTAATCTATTATCTCTTATTAGGGGAATAAAAGCTAATAAATTAATTTCTAAACCTATTCAAGCTCCTAGTCATGAATTAGCTGAAATAGAAATAAAACTTCCTATTATTAAAATAATTAAAAATAAAATTTTTGATGAATTATTTAAAATTAAAAAGAAAAGGATTGAAACCTTTATAAGTGGGGTATGAACCCAATAGCTTATTTAGCTTATCTTTTTAAATAATAAAATTATTTATAAATTATAAATAACTAATAAATATATTTTAGTGTATGATGCACAAAAGTTTTTGATACTTTTAGAAATAGTTTAATTCTATTAAATATAATGAATGTAATATAATTACATAATTTACCCTATCAAGGTAATCCTTTTATCAGGCAATTCATT